AAAGTGGAAACAAGACCAGATATAATTTGATCATTATAAGCAAACCCAAAATCTTTGTACACAAAGCTAAGCAGAAGTTCCCAACCGTGGGGTGAATGGAATCCGATACATAAATCGGTTAATAAAAGAATAGAAAAAGCTTTGAGTGTGTCACTTAAGTTATATAAGAATTCCTGAACCCAAGAGTTAAAAAGAATAAGTTCTTTATTACCCAGAAGAGAATAACCACTTAGAATAACAAAATAGGTTAGATTTGTCGAGAAGTGTAAAATCGTATTCATACGATTCTCATTATGCATCTTGATCAATTGGATTGTTTCTTTTTGTATCCCTATACTCCATTTTTGAGGATGTGTCTCCGAAAATTCCTTTATCATTTCTTCCAACAAGAAAAGTTCTTTTAATTCTATGAATTTTTCTAGAATACTCTTTTCTTGAATATGATTCAAAAAAATTGCATATTTCCTAGTATTCCACCAATTTGTAATCCAAGATTCCATACTTTTTTGAAATAAAAGAGAGATCAACCAGGGTAAAAATACTATAGATGCAAGATATATAAGGGGAGTCAATTCTTTCTTTTTTGACATTTTTTTCATCTTTGAATTATTAATGAACCCACCCTATTCATCGATTCTATGTGATCTACTCTTTCGATCAAGCGTGAGTTCTATTACAAGATATGAATCCCCCTTTTTTGTGATTCAGGGTTTAGCCTCTGATCCTACAAAGAATACATAAATAGAATAAGACTGTTTCGAATTTGAATAAGGAAATACTCATTTTTTTTTTTTTCAGATATCTTAATTAGTTAACTTTGAAATCCTTTCCCCCTTACGATGGATACCCGAACGAGCGAATTAAAATTAGCCAATCCCATTTCAAGACGAAATAAACCCCCTGAGCCCAAGACCAGTTGAAAAAATTATGAAAAAAGTGTCATCATCAAAAAAAAATGGCAAAACAAGACGGAATTCCGGTAATTTTTACTTTTTTTGGTACTGAATTAAGTTGCGCGGAGTTCCATATTACGCATAAAACTTTTTTGCGGACAAAGCAGTTTTGTTTTATGGCTGTTCTATATAATATATCTCTGATCCGGTTTGGCTACAATGAGTCCTCTTATATTATAAAAAAAGAGGATTCAAAAGCTTTTTCCTTTTGATGAGAAAACATTTAGTTAGTTTATTTTTCAAAAGATTTCAATTGGTACGCGCAAGAAATAGGCCAATTCCGCAGCTTTTTGTTCAATTTCGCGTGGAGTCAAATTCTCATCAGTACGAGTCAAGGGAATGTCCCCCTGGCCGCGGATTTCCATATAAAGAACACGGCGGGCAGAAATACCCTCTTTAACTTCTATTTTTATGAACCGAATATCTTTCATAAGGAATCGGAGGAAAATGCGACGATTCTTTCCAGGAAATCCCCAACGAAAAATACACACTATTCCCCCCTTTCTATCGAATCGATCATAACCACTACCCACATTCCACGCAATTGTGCACCACAAATAGGAACTAATAAAGAGACCCGCGATACCATAGAAAGACATCACGATCCCTTGTGGAAAAAAAGAGATTTGCTGATATGGAAATAAAGCTATCAAATTCCTACCAAGATAACTGGAAGTTCCAACCAATAAAAATCCTACTGAACCTAAAAAAAGGATACAGGCCCAAGCGAAATTACTTATTTTTCGAGACCCTGTTATAAGTTCTATCCATATCTGTTCTGATCGCCAACTCATACTAGATCCAGTTGTATTTTATTGGAAGTGAAAGAATAAACAAAATAAATTTGACTTTACTCTTTTTTTTGTTTCCGAAGGAACTCTCATCAACTAGCCTTATTCTAATGTGAATCTTTAGGAGTCTTCGGAGGAAGCCACACCTTAGATCATATTATACTAAATAGATATCTGTGGTATGATCTAAATCTAAGTCTTGAAAAAAAAAAATGAGATTTCATCCCGTCGGATCTAAAAAATCTTGTTTTTTTGAATATGAAGAAATAAAGAAGCCATTGCCATTGCCGGAAAAACTAGGCCCACTAAGGGCACAAAAATAGAGGGTAAGTTGTTGAGAGTTGTCATAGACTGGATACCTCGATTTAAGATTTGTACCTGTTATATATTGTTATAATTGTTATATAAGGTATTTTAGAATAAAATAATTCTATTTGGAATAAATTAGACTCTAATATAAGTGAATATATATATATAATAATTGAGTATCGAATAAGTGCAAAGAGGATAGAACTAACTAAATGGGCTTCGTTTTTTTAGCTTTCTACATAAACTATATGAATGATCCAACAGGGTTTATTAGTAATAATGACGATTATCGGTAAATTATAGAAGGATGCAAGACTCTATATAGAGACAATTTTTTCTATATACATAAGTATAAGGAGAGGGTGCAAATTTTTGCCTTCCCCGAAATTCGCGAAAGGAAAAAGTCGCACTCTTGTCTTGTTTGTTGATAGAGACTGGCTTTTTGAT